GAAATAACCATCTTAGTAAATGATGCGGAGAAGGGTAGTGACATTGATCCGCAAGAAGCTCGGCAAACTCTTGAAATCGCTGAAGCTAACTTGAGTAGAGCTGAAGGCAAAAGACAAACAATTGAGGCAAATTTAGCTCTCAGACGAGCTAGGACGCGAGTAGAGGCTATTAATGCAATCTCATAACTAGTTGTTGGTGCGTCCGAATTCCGAATAACAATCAAATTCAAAAAAATAAAAAAGTAATAAAAAGAAGTTCTGTTTATACACCAAATTTTGATTCTGCCGATTGAATACAATCGGGTGTAATCAGATTTTGATGCAACGAAAAAAAAATTCAATAGAATACGAGTAGCAGGGAATGGAAAAGATACAAACAAAATAAAAAAATAAAAAAAAAAAAGAAGTTGGGTAGAAATACTTATTAGATACTATTGACTGCGGTATCTAATAAGTTCTACCTACTATTGGATTTGAACCAATGACTCCCGCCGTATGAAAGCAATACTCTAACCACTGGGTTAAGTAGGTCGTTTATCATCACAAAGAGAAACAAAAGAGACCCGTCACATCGATGGATTATAGATGGAATCTTACTTCTAAGCAATACCTGTCTTTCGCAGGAAACAGATCAGGGATCCATCATGTTGGATCATGGAATATTCATCTTGACAAGAAATTCTATATAGATTAAAATATTTATCACAAACAAAAGGGCTGTAGCTCAGTTAGGTAGAGCACCTCGTTTACACGCGCGCCAATGTTTTTTCAGAGGAGTCCATCATGCAATCAACAGAATTTCTCTTATTGAGTTGTTGAGTTGAGAAATTTATGTCTTACTCCATGGATTCGAGGGAACAAGAGAACAATAGCCTGACAAATATTTGATTGGTCCAATTCCGGTGCCATTTTAGGCGCTAAAAAGAACCCGCCATAGATTTGATAATTGATAAGGTGAATACCCAGTCCATTCAATGCTAGGCATAATGAGTACAAGGACCTCAAAAAAAAATCTCTTTTCGTCCTATGAACTTTAAGGTGTATGAAGTTTCATATTTGACGCTTTGGGCAGAGCGATAGAGACTCCATTTAACTTAAATTCACTTAGGTTGATCTAGGCCAGAGGCAGACCTACGTCAAGGTAATTCTTCTTTGAAACACTTTGGTATTGCTCCTGGACAGAAATAAAAATACTGAATCAGAGCACGTGGAGCCATCTCGGTATCTTTCTGTGAAGAAAAAAATGGCGGACTAGCTGATATCTATATCAGTTGATGAAAGAGCCCAATGCAAAAAAAAAATGCATGTTGGGTCTTTGAAACAGTTCGAATCATTTCGGTAATAATAAGTTTGATCTGTTTTACCGAGAAGGTCTACGGTTCGAGTCCGTATAGCCCTAATTTTGTTTTGGAATTCTTTTTTTTTTTTATAGTTTTCATTTCCTCATTATTGTTTGTAGCTGGCCGGTTGCATGCTCCATCGAAATAGAATCATGCCCACATGCTCGTTCTTCGGGGATCGTTCAAAGCATAAAACTAAAAAAAAAAATGAATGGACCCAATCGGCATTTTTCCAATTTCGGATAAACAAACCCATTCTTCTTGAGAAATCCTCGTGAGTCAATTACATACATACGAATTTTTTTCCTTCCTACCCACGATCAAAGAGTTAGTGATACTCCTTTTCTTTGGTATATCCTCGGTATACCCAATATAAGTGAATTTTTTAAGCCAAACTCATGACATGAGCCCGGCTAAAAACTACAATCAGACCCAAACCTAATGGAATCAAATATCAAATATCGAATAGTAAATCACGCGGATCTTGGACCGGGCTATAGAATATTTTAAAATATTTGTATCCCAATATACTCCAACCTAATTGCTCATCGTTCCTAATGCAAATTCTACTGATGCTGACTTTATGCAAGAAGATTGAGGGTCTGTTTGAACTTGGGCGAGTTAGGAACCACCCGACTCATCGCCTTTATTTTGCGGAAAAACAACCCCCTTTGTTTCAAAGATAATGAATTGGTCTGGTCTTAATTAAATCCATTAGTGTTTGCATCCTTTCGATTTCCGTGAGTTGGTTTTAGCATTTGGTCTGTTGAATCGTCGGCTAACGCGCGATTCCTCTTCTATTCTATAGATCAGAGCATTTACGATTCATTCGGCTGATTCTGTCACTGTGCTGCGCCCCAGTGTATAGGTTTGCTTCAAAATCAAGATTTTTACTGATATGAAAATGAAACCTAACCCATTAGTTTGTCTTACTAGTATACTAGTAGTTGATCTTACTAGGTATTATTCTTATTTGATTTGATTAATAGCCAGTCATTTCGGACCCCATTTTGAGTACTAAACATCGGTATTTAGAATGATTCTTTCAAGTTTCAAGACTTCGCGCTCTAATTTCATAACTCAATTTTATTTTTTTGGGCGCAAGTCGAGCTTAGTATAGGTTCAAAGCCCGTAATTTGGGGATAGTAATCTATGAGTTG